TCCTTTTGGAAGAGAAGGATTCCTCTACCAACGGATCATAATCAACTCCATTTGTTAGAACAGCTTCCATCGAGTCTCTGCACCTATCCTTTTTTATTTTCGCTTTCTGAACCTTTGTTTGTTTTCGGAAAACGGGATTTGGCTCAGGATTGCCCATTTTTTTAATTCCGGGGTTTCTCTGAATTTGAAAGTTCTCACTTAGTAAGTTTCCGTACCAAGGCCCAATACAATTAAGTCCGTAGCGTCTACCAATTTCGCCATATCCCCCCTTTTTGAGATTAGGATCTCATTGTTATGTCGTTCATTTTTTCTTTCATTTATACTGCAACCATTAGATAGATACCGATTCCTATCTCAAAAAAGTGTTTTCTCTATTGTCTATCTTATTACGTCTTCTATATCTATAGGAGCTCCTATTTGGTCCAATCAAAAACGATTTTATCATTTCTGTATCCGCAATTCAATATAGGTGGATACATACTATATATATCTGTCTCTCTTACGCCCATTTTACCATAGAATTTCGAATACTTAAAGGGTCGATTCTTTTTTTTTTTCGTCTGCACTTTCACCTTTACGAAAAGGGGCGTGTGAATGTGTCATTAGTTAGAACTAATCATTCCATTCAATGAATTAAAAATATAGAGGATACGGAATAAAATAGTGAAGTGTAATAAAAAAATTAATTAAATTTGAAAATTATATATTTTATTCTTTGCTATATTCATATTAATTAATTAAGGGAATATGAGAATTAAAATAGTATAATAGTTAATTCTAATAGTTTATTGAATTCCTATGTATGTTGAATTGCTGTTATGTGAGCCTGCTTAGCTCAGAGGTTAGAGCATCGCATTTGTAATGCGATGGTCATCGGTTCGATTCCGATAGTCGGCTTTTCTCTATTTATTTTATTCGTATTCTATTTTTTACATGATTGATAATGTCCTTTTGAAATCAAAGCAAAGAATATTGAAAAAAAAAAAAAAGTCTCGTCTTCCTTTGTCAAAAGTCATTGATTTGTTATGTTATAGGAGCGCCCAACTGTGTCACGAAAAGGGGCCTTTTTTCTATATATTATAGAATATAAAGATCTGAATATTTATCCAATTCATCTCATTATTCTTTAATAGTCCATCATTAAATTTCGCTTAATTTATCATTTAGTTCATTTTTAGTTTAGATTTATTCTGTAGAATGAAATTTCATCAATAGGAATTAATAATTAAAATAAAAAAAAATTAAGAATAAATAAAATAATAAGAAGGAGTCTTTATGTCACGTTACCGAGGTCCTCGTTTTAAAAAAATACGCCGCCTGGGGGCTTTACCGGGACTAACTAATAAAAGGCCCAGAGCCGGAAGTGATCTTAGAAACCAATCGCGTTCCGGGAAAAAATCCCAATATCGTATTCGCCTAGAAGAAAAACAAAAATTGCGTTTTCATTATGGTCTTACAGAACGCCAATTACTTAAATACGTTCGTATCGCCGGAAAAGCCAAAGGGTCAACAGGTCAGGTTTTACTACAATTACTGGAAATGCGCTTGGATAACATACTTTTTCGGTTGGGTATGGCTCCAACTATTCCGGGAGCCCGCCAATTAGTTAACCATCGACATATCTTAGTTAATGGTCGTATAGTAGATATACCAAGTTATCGCTGCAGACCCCGCGATACTATTACGGCGAGGGATGAACAAAAATCTAGATCTCTGATTCAAAATTCTATTGATTCATCCCCTCATGACGAATTGCCAAACCATTTGACTCTTCACCCATTCCAATATAAAGGATTAGTAAATCAAATAATAGATAGTAAATGGGTGGGTTTGAAAATAAACGAATTGCTAGTCGTAGAATATTATTCTCGTCAGACTTAACCTAAACAAAAAGAAAATCAAGACTCATTAAGGGTTTGAACAAATTTGCTCCCTTTCGGGAAGTAAATTAACCTAAGGTGAAGATAAATAAGGGTTTGAGCCGGATTTTTCTCCCGTTTAGTTATCCGAGAGGGGTATTCTCATTCTCTTTTCTTTACCAGTATTTTTTGTACCACAGCCGTTAGGACTAGAGACTCTAGATGAAAGAAAGGTCTACCCAACGGTATCCATTACTAGTTGATCTATTGTGGTTAGTAAGATCAGTGAATTAGGTGAAGAGACGGAAAGAGAGGGATTCGAACCCTCGGTAAGCAAAAGCCTACATAGCAGTTCCAATGCTACGCCTTGAACCACTCGGCCATCTCTCCTACATAATGATTATGACCCAAAAACCGAGTGAATAGCGAATCATTCATATTAGATTATTGGCATTCATATTAGATTATTGGGTAGGTACGACCAATCAATTTTAACTATAGAGAAAAATTTTTCTTATAAAAACGGTTTGTTAAACAATTCTATTAATGTTTGCAAAAATAATGTTCTCTTCTTTTTATGATTATATATTTATACCATATTAAATCAATAAAATAAATTAAATTAGAATGAATCGAACGAG